TATCTTCTTAACTGAGTTTAAGTTTAATAGAATATTAAACTGAGTTAATAGAATATTAAATACAAGCAATTCATACTCATGCGGTTCGGGTCGATCTAAACCAGCCCATTATGTCTATGATTCAACATGCCAACTATTAAACAACTTATTAGAAATACAAGACAGCCAATCAGAAATGTCACAAAATCCCCCGCCCTTCGGGGATGCCCTCAGCGTCGAGGAACGTGTACTAGGGTGTATGTGCGACTCGTTCAGATCATGAGCTGGGACAAACCTATTTTTCCAGTATCAATGATCCACCCCTATGAATAGGATAGAATGTAAAAAGGATAGAATGTAAAAACGAATTCCATTCACTACCTAAAAACTAAAAATAAGAAAATCTATCATATCCCTCTATTGTGTATGAAATTTATGGTTTCCATTGGTGCAACCCCAATCATCTCAATTTAAGATTAAGATGAGAAGCAATTCTCCATTGGTAGCAAATGATTATCCATTACGCGGAGGAAATCTTAGTTAAAAAACAGAAAGATTATGCCCCTTGCAAGAACGGACTAACATGGTCAGCTACCCAGCCAACCTTCATAATAAAATACCGTTACTGTATAGGTAGATCTCGTTGTGAAAGACCTATTACTGGATAATTCATGGGTAGAGCCAAAGAATGTGAACTATACAAGTTACCAATAAGGTTGATTAAATTAAGTATTATTAAATTAAGTATTAAGGTAAAGGCTCCGGTGTATAGAGAAGACCTCACCGTTTAAGAAGTAACCATAGAAACGATGGAATCCACTATTTCTTTATCCATTTCTATTTATTTTTTATTGACTCTATTTTTTGATACCTAATAGAATAAAACTTCTTATTTCTAAGTGAAATGCCTAGAAAAAGAAAAAATTGTGGTTGGGAAGGTTATAGTAGCCAAAGCCATTGGAATTTTTAGTTTATACATTGGAAAATCTGTTTTGTTATTAATAGACTAGAAAGGGGACAAAGAATAACTGAAAGAAGGGAAATCCATTCGGTATTCGTCAAAGTTTCATTTATTCAATGACCAGAACTAAACGGGGATATACAGCTCGGAGACGTAGAACAAAAGTGCGTTCCTTTGTATCAGGCTTTCAAGGGGCTCATTCAAGACTTACTCGAACAATAAGTCAACAGGAAATAAGAGCTTTGGATTCGGCACATCAGGATAGGGATAGAAAAAAGAGAAATTTTCGTCGTTTGTGGATCACTCGAATAAACGCAGTAATTCGCGAAATGGGGGTATCCTATAGTTATAGTAGATTAATACACGATCTGTACAAGAAACAGTTGTTTCTTAATCGTAAAATACTTGCACAAATAGCTATCTCAAATAAGAATTCCATTTCTATTATTTCTAATGAGATCATAAAAAAGGTAGATTGGAAAGAATCCGCAGGAATACTTTAAACAGAGTTCCCCGGAGAATGAACTCCGGGAGGGTAGAGTAAAAATGGATAATTGATAGAATATGATAAAATATGAGAAGGGAGTCAAAATGAATGAACACACTCAATAAAAAAAGATTTCTTCTTCCCCAATTCTTTTTTTCTTACGACACGATAATCAAATGTAGATGCTCGAGTTTTTCGAGCAAAACCTCAATCTGCCTTTGAGTTCGGATTGGAATTTGGACTCAAGTAAAGAAAGAGTAAGTCTATTTCTTCCTGGTTCTAAGACCCGTAGGTCTAGCGGTCGACTCGGTTCTTTTAAATTGTTTCTCATTATTTTTAAATTGTTTCTCATTATTTTTAAATTGTTTCTCATTATTTTTAAATCGTTTCTCATTATTTTTAAATCGTTTCTCATTATTTTTAAATTGTTTCATTATTTTTAAATTGTTTCTCATTATTTTTAAATTGTTTCTCATTATTTTTAAATCGTTTCTCATTATTTTTAAATCGTTTCTCATTATTTTTAAATTGTTTCTCATTTTTTTTAAATCGTTTCTGATTATTTTTAAATCGTTTCTGATTATTTTTAAATCGTTTCTCCTTATTTTTAAATCGTTTCTCATTATTAAGAAAAGGTAACGAAGATAAAATACGAGCTTGTTTTATAGCAATAGTAATCAATCGTTGTTGTTTCAAGGTCAATCTATTCACTCGTCGAGATAAAATTTTTCCTTGTTCACTAATAAATCGACTAATTAAACTCATGTTTCTATACTCAATTCGATCCCCCGATTGGATTGGGGGCAAACGCCTACGAAAAGATCGCTTGGATTTCAGAAAGGGTCGCTTGGATTTCAGAAAGGGTCGCTTGGATTTCAGAAAGGGTCGCTTGGATTTCAGAAAGGGTCGCTTGGATTTATACATGGTTTGCTTAGTTTATTCCTTATCCCCAAAATCCTATTTCGGTCGAATCTAAAATGAATTTGAATTTTAGAAAAGAAGAAATAAAGAGGATTTGGTTTGTTTATATTTATATATGTTATATATAATGTCATTTTTCCCCTTCCTTGAAAGGGTCACACGCAAGGTTCCCATCTATTTCTTTATCTCCCCATGAATCGTATGTTTGTAACAGTAGGAACAGAATTTTCTCAATTCCAATCGATTGGGCGTATTGTGCTGGTTCTTTTGAGTCATATATCTGGAAATGCCCGTTGATACCTTATTAACACCGTTTCGGACACAACTGGTACATTCCAAAATAACCGTTATTCGGACATCTTTACTCTTGGCCATGAACCTCCCTTGGACTTTTGATTGACTCAACGCTTCTATTTTCAATCCGAAACGAAGAAGACGAAGAAAGGAAAGAAAAAATAGAAGTGACTAACTTGAAATTCAATTATGAAAGATTTCGCTGCAATCAATATCAATACTCAATTATAGTGAATAATATACAACTACTGAAAAACTATCTTTCAAATCAGAGTACAATAAGAATATTTCATTATTGAATTCCAACTTGAATTCCAATACTCAATTATAGTGAATAATATACAACTACTGAAAAACTATCTTTCAAATCAGAGTACAATAAGAATATTTCATTATTGAATTCCAACTTGAATTCGAGTCTCGCAGTTGGCGAATCCACTTTTATTCTTTCTCTTTCCTCCCTTATTCTAAACAAACAAAAAAGGGAAAAAAGAGAAAAGAGGAAGAGAAAATCACAGCTATTTAATTATAGCTCTAATCTTCGTTATTCCTTCCGATGTCAATAACTAGAATTAAAAAAAGGGGAATGTCAGCGCATCCGGGAAAAAACGATTAATCTCTATCAATAGACCTGCTAAAGACCCGAACCATAAAGTACTTAGTACCGGTGCCACGGAGAGATATGTTTTTAGATCTCGCATTGAAAAACCTCCTTCTTTTATTTATTAGAATACATATTTTATTGGAGTAGATAATAGTAATACATATATGATCAGATGCATATGAGGTTAAGGAACACTTATAGTTATAGTTGTCCACCGAATTCCTAATCCAAATGGAAGGGTACAGTGATCCGGTAAATAAGATTTTTTTTCTTAAAACGGAAAAAGTGCATCCCCAAGCATTCCCGAAAAAGACTCGTTTATTTTTACGATGGATTCCATTCCGTATTTCATATGTATATAAGTCTTTTACTATTATATATAGAATATAGATATTATATATCTAATATATTCCATATTCTTTCTATATATATTCAATTTGAAATTAAATGAGACCAAAAAGACGAAATGGCCAGCTAAATTGTATATAGCAACGGGGGAGCAATATGGAAAACAAGACAGAAATTCTCTACAATGACATTATAGACCAAGGGAAGGGAAGGGATGTGGCGCAGATTGGTAGCGCGTTTGTTTTGGGTACAAAATGTCACAGGTTCAAATCCTGTCATCCCTACCTATTACTTCTCCTTTGAGCAGTAAGGAGGGATTAATTGAGATCAATTCAAATTGGGCATCTATAATCTTTTCTTTCATTTTTATCATACTATTTTTATCCTACTATAGAGTCATAGAAGAGGTATTGGAGTTACAAAAAAATCCTTTCGTTCCAGTCTTCTCTTTTCTGATAAGAAAGCGCTCTTAGTTCAGTTCGGTAGAACGCGGGTCTCCAAAACCCGATGTCGTAGGTTCAAATCCTACAGAGCGTGATTCCGTTCTTCTTAGATCAAATTAGACCGAAACGGCTTTACTAACTTGAGCAGCAATCTGAATTTGACCTCCTGTGTATTAAAGAAAGGAGGAGGTCAATCAAAATGTGAAAGAGATGTTAATTAATCAAAGGTCCAACTGATCGCCACGCCTGTATTGTAAATATGCAGTTACGAATAATCCAGCTAAAGTAATAGGAATTAGACCTAACACGATTCCAAATAGAAAAACTTCAATCATTTCAATTTGTTTGAAAGGGGAAAAAGGAGGGAATACCTATACCTAAATATTAATCCGAATTACCATTGAATCTCAATGACCAAGAATTGTCAATTGACATAGTACAGAATTATAGAATACAGGGAATCTCACAGAAAGATTTCTTTTTATGAATTGTGCATTTCAAATATGAATTTTAAATAAGTCGTATCTTGCTCAGACCAATAAATAGAACTGAGGCTATAGTTAAAGCCGCTAGTAGAAAACCGAAATAACTAGTTATAGTAGGCATGAAGAAGCTAAATGAAATATTTTTTTTTGATACATATGTTTATCAAAAAGCACTTACCTAAGTTTCCATTTTTGCAAAATAAGAGATAAGCAAAAATACCAATACTAAGTTCAATTGAAAGTTTTTGATTCCTCTATCATTATAGACAGCACTAACAAAGATAAAGTGGCAGGTGTATAAAAAGAAATGGATTCATCATCTGTGACATCTACCCCTCCCGCGATTCCAATCAACGAATTCATTGAGTAACTCTTGGATAAACTAAGATAAACTATAAACTAAACTTATAAACTAATAAAAACAGTTGGGTTGTGTAACTTCATTCAAAACTAAAAACTTTTGAATCATTATGGAATA